TAGCTATTAAAAGATAAAAGAGTAAATATTCGCCCGCGACTTTTTTTCAATTGTTTTGATTCGCGAGGAGCTGGATGAGAAGAAACTTTCATGTCCAGTTCTGTAGTAGAGATGGCATTGCGAAACAACCATCAACTATAACCCCAAAAGAACCAGATTCCGTAAACAACATAGAGGAAGAATGAGGGGAATATCGTATCGAGGTAATTCTATTTGTTTCGGTCGATATGCTCTTCAGGCACTTGAACCCGCTTGGATCACATCTAGACAAATAGAAGCAGGGCGACGAGCAATGACACGAAATGCCCGCCGTGGTGGAAAAATATGGGTACGTATATTTCCAGACAAACCCGTTACAGTAAGACCTGCGGAAACACGTATGGGATCGGGTAAAGGATCTCCCGAATATTGGGTAGCTGTTGTTAAACCAGGTAGAATACTTTATGAAATGGGTGGAGTAGCAGAAAATATAGCTCGAAAGGCTATTTCAATAGCGGCATCCAAAATGCCTATACGAACTCAATTCATTATTTCGTGATAGAAACGTATAACCAAAAGAAAGAGTTCTTGGAATAAAAAAGCAATTGCAGGTTTATTTTTTTTTTTGCCCCTTTTGTTTTGCATTGAAAGAACCGATAAAAAAAATGATATGATTCAACCCCAGACCTATTTGAATGTAGCAGATAACAGCGGGGCCCGAGAATTGATGTGTATTCGAATACTAGGAGCTAGTAATCGCCGATATGCTCATATTGGTGATGTTATTGTTGCTGTGATCAAAGAAGCAGTACCAAATATGCCCCTAAAAAGATCGGAAGTGATCAGAGCTGTAATTGTACGTACTTGTAAAGAACTCAAACGCGATAATGGTATGATAATACGATATGATGACAATGCTGCAGTTGTCATTGATGAAGAAGGAAATCCAAAAGGAACTCGAGTTTTTGGTGCGATCGCCCGAGAATTAAGAAAGTTAAATTTTACTAAAATAGTGTCATTAGCCCCTGAAGTATTATAAGATAAGAACATCATCATCATATAGAGTTATAAGGTATAGTAGAGTATTTTGAATGATTAATAGATTGTGTCTCACGTATATACCTTTAATAATGTTACTTCATAACAAAAAATATCATGTTTATTATATCAAAATTTTGAGGAACCACAAATTTTAGTTCATTATGGGTAGGGACACTATTGCTGACATAATAACCTCTATACGAAATGCTGACATGCATAGAAAAGTAACGGTTCGAATATCATCTACTAGCATCACTGAAAGCATTGTAAAAATACTTTTAAGAGAAGGTTTTATAGAAAACGTGAGAAAACATCGGGAAAACAACAAAGATTTTTTGGTTTTAACCCTACAACATAGAAGAAATAGGAAGGGGCCATCTCAAACTATTTTAAATTTAAAACGGATAAGTCGACCTGGTCTACGAATCTATTCTAACTATCAAAGAATTCCTAGAATTTTAGGTGGTATAGGGATTGTAATTATTTCTACTTCTCGAGGTATAATGACAGACCGAGAAGCTCGATTAGAAGGAATCGGGGGAGAAATCTTGTGTTATATATGGTAATCCTTCGACTATCAAAATTAGATATGAAATTGATTATTTGTGAAAAAAAAAAAGATAAAGAGTTATCTAATATCACTCCTCCTCCATTAGTTGATATTTCAAGGGGGTTGTACCTGGAATGAAGGAACAAAAATGGGTTCATGAAGGTTTAATTACTGAATCACTTCCCAACGGTATGTTCCGGGTTCGTTTAGATAATGAAGATCTGATTCTAGGTTATGTTTCAGGAAGGATCCGACGTAGTTTTATACGGATACTACCAGGAGATAGAGTCAAAATTGAGGTAAGTCGTTATGATTCAACTCGAGGGCGTATAATTTTTAGACTCCGCAACAAAGATTCGAACTCGAACGATTAGGTGATTTAAGATTACTTTTGGGGAGATACAAGTCGAGATTTTAAATGAAATTTCAAGAAACTTATTTTCTTCCACGAAGTAGATTAGGAATTCAGTTTAAGTTAAGGAATGCAAAATATGAAAATCAGGGCCTCTGTTCGTAAAATTTGTGAAAAATGTCGACTGATCCGTAGGCGGGGACGAATTATCGTAATCTGTTCCAACCCAAGACATAAACAAAGACAAGGATAATTTTTCTAAAAGGAACTCTCTAAAGGACCCCAAATGTACAAATAAAAATAAAAGATCTGTTTTAACATGAAATGGATATATCCATATATCTCTGACTCATATTTATGAGATGCTAAAATATGGCAAAACCTATACCAAGAATTGGTTCACGTAGGAATGGACGTATTGGTTCACGTAAAAGTACACGTAGACTACCAAAGGGAGTTATTCATGTTCAAGCAAGTTTCAACAATACCATTGTGACTGTTACAGATGTACGGGGTCGGGTTGTTTCTTGGTCCTCGGCCGGTACTTGTGGATTCAAGGGTACAAGAAGAGGGACACC